ATCTTTACATCAGTTGATGAAAGAGCCCAATGCAACAAAATGCATGTTGGGTCTTTGAAACAGTTCGAATCATTTCGATAATAATCAGTTTTCTCTGTTTTACCGAGAAGGTCTACGGTTCGAGTCCGTATAGCCCTAATACATTATACATTCCATTTTTGTTTTGTATCATATTTCTTTATCCATTTTCATGAATGAATTACTTTTTCCTCTTTTATTGCCCATGATCAAAGAGTTATTTATACACTTTTTTGGGGTTTGGTATACCCAAACCCAGTCAATTTATGAAATTAAAATCATGAAAGAATACTGTCTAAAGACTTCAACCTGACCCAAGCAAATCCAATCCTAAGTCGCATGGATCTAGGACCTATTCTTTTCTTGATCTTGAGTATTTGTGGATAATCCGTTTTTGGCTGAACAACAAACCTAATAGATTCTTAGATTCTTTCAATTTTAAATTTGTTTCAAAGATAATGTAGGGCTAATTAATTAGCCCTACATCCATCAAGGCTCCTCCTTCTATATTCTAAGAGTTGAGCGGGTTTGGGAATTTGGTCTGTCGAATTGCTCGATAATGTGTGATTCTTTCTATTAGACTATTAGGAGAAGATTATTAGAGGGATCCTATATTATGCCGAACGTTCATGATTCCATAAAATTAAAAATTAAATATAATTAAATATAACTATACTATTATAGTTATACTAATAAAAATATAGTAATAATATTATCATATTCTATTGATATTGAATTCTTAATGATTATTATTTTAAATTTTATTGAATTTATTTATAATTTTTTCTTTACTATAAAGAAGATTCTTTTATAGATGTTATAACGAAACTTCGTACGAAGATATCTCAAAAAATCTTTGAAGTTGAAGATAGAACTGTGTATCAACAGGAGAATCGATGTTTTACTACTAATCACAAGGTTTACCTTCGACACAGTACTAAATACTGGAAATTATAATCAAGGATTACTCTATCAATTACCATCTACTTCAGAGATACCTTTTAGATTTTAATTTGAAAAAGATTTAAAGTCCAAAGGGTCAGTATCTTCTTACGAATTAGTTAATCAGGCAGGGTTCCTTTGTGCAGAATAAGAAAGAGCGGGTCAGTCTTTAACAATTTCATTGTCAATGTGAAGTATTGATACAAAGAAAAATGTGGTAGAGATGAAGGAGATGCAAATTTGTTTATATGATTGGCTAGTCAAGCATGAGCTAGTTCATAGATCTTTGGGCTTTGATTGCCGAAGAATAGAGACTTTACAAAAAAAAACCAAAGATTGGGACTCAATTGCTGTCATTTTATATGTATATGGTATATGGTTACAATTATTTACGCTAACGTATCTTGATGCCTGAAAATTGGATAGGCTGGTCCTTACGTAAAGATTATATTGCTCCACTCCCAATTTCTATGAAATACAAGATGCTCTTTGAATGATAAGTACTTATACGACACGACTCCAGATTTCATTTCAATCAAAGAACATTTTTACATTCCCTTCTAGATGAAACAGAGTAACTGGACTTTAATTCATATGAGGATGGCTAAAAAAAGAGGTTCTCATTGATATTCCCCAATTGGAAAGATATCATATACATTTTGTATGAGCAGAAAAACTAGGATGACTTAAAAGAGTTCTGTACCATGAACTTTGTATCGCGCACATCACTTAGGGGGGGGCGCCGGAAATTGAGCAAGAGTGAGAAAAAAAAAATATGAAAAAAAAAGACGGAAGAGACGAAATGCAGAAATGAAAAATGAAAGGAATTGGGGTTGATTTGTACTGTGTCTGAAAAACATCCTTTCTATTCTTATCCTTTCACTCTGAATCTTTTTATCTAATTTTTTTATGAAATTTGAGATATATACGAAAATTTAACATCCTATTTAAAATTTAAATAAGATCAAAGTATGAACAGAGAGGAAAAAAATAAAAATGAAAAGGAAAGTAAAGAATATGTATCCCGATCCGTATCAATGAATTTCATTTGTATGAGGTATTAATATTTATCCGATACATTATTCACGTGTCAGGAACCAGATTTGAACTGGTGACACGAGGATTTTCAGTCCTCTGCTCTACCAACTGAGCTATCCCGACCATTTCCTGTGCATCATCCTAGCGGAGTACTTGTATCTATGTCAATGAAAAGAACTAAAAAAGTCTTAACAAATTGTACCTAGCTCCTCAATTTCTTAGATCTTCAAAACAAAAAGAAGACTTTATTTGTATTGTAAATGTAAGGATAATGATATGGACTGTGAATGACTCAATAACGGGGATTCCTTGAATCTATACAAATGAAATTGGATTGGAAGAAGAAACGAGGATTTCTATTCGGATCCGTTTGTGAAAGAACAGAGTGAATGAAATGAGAAAGATATTGAATTTTGGTTGAACTGAACCATTGATGAAAAAAAAAAAAGAAGATAAAGAAATAAGAGGAGGTAAAATGGGCTTTTCTTGGGGATAGAGGGACTTGAACCCTCACGATTTTTAAAGTCGACGGATTTTCCTCTTACTATAAATTTCATTGTTGTCGGTATTGACATGTAAAATGGGACTCTCTCTTTATTCTCGTCCGATTAATTTTCAAAATATCTATGAAACTCTGGAATTAATCATTTGATCAATGAATATTCGAATTTTATTTCAATTTAAACTTCAATTGGAAAATGGGAATGGATTCAGAATAACTCTTCCTTTTTTCATAGATTTTTTGATCTTTAGAATGATTATTTGATCTCTATCATTCTAATTAATATAGAATGAATCTAAATATCGAAATAGAGGGTTGTGATTAATCTTTCCTATGTCAGTATGTATTAGGTATATAAGCTTATCCTTTACTGTCATTTCTATCATTTGATATAAGGATTTTTGCTACTAACGTAACGTAGTCAATTTCATTCGTTAGAACAGCTTCCATTGAGTCTCTGCACCTATCCCTTTTTATTCTAATTTTCCATTTTTTATAAAGATTTGGCTCAGGATTGCCCATTTTTAGTTCCAGGGTTTCTCTGAATTTGGAAGTTACCACTTAGCAAGGTTTCCATACCAAGGCTCAATCCAATCAAGTCCGTAGCGTCTACCAATTTCGCCATATCCCCCTTTGCTTTGATATTTGATATGATACAAGGATCTAATTGTAATTCCATACACCTCTTTCATTGATCTTGGAACTGTTGAATTCATTAGGTAAGGATTCTTGTATCGAAAAAGTGTATGCTGCTATTTTATTTTTTTGGCCGTCTTCCATTCTATCATTTCATCTCTATTGGATGAACCCTATTTGTTTCAATCCGAAATTATTCTATCATTGATGTATCCGCAATTCAATGCAATTCAATATAGATAAATATATCCCACATATATCTATGCCTTGACTCCCCCTTCTTTTTTATAGCGGAATTAAAAATAGTAGAACGCTCGATATTTATTTATTTTTTTTTTTTAACAATTCGTCCTCTTGTGTATAATGATAGAATACAAGTTTCTATCAGTTTTAGTCATGGATTTACATTATTCGAATAGAAATCAATAGAATATGATTCTATTTAGTTTTTCACTATTTATCTATTAGGATATAGATAGTTTCTTTATGTGAAATTTCGATTTATAGTATAGTTTTTTAGTTACACCATTAGAATGAGAATAAATGAATTATTCATAATATGATTTTAATTATCATAAAATAATCATATTAATATTATTGAAGTGAAGATTTAATTTAAGATTGTATTTATTGTATTGATTTCATATCCATCTTTATTTCATATTCATCTTCATATTAATCATATCATATTCAAAATAGTAAGAATTTAATTCGAAATTCGATTTTTTTCGATTTTCTATTATTTAATATTTAGAATTATTTTATTTTAAAAATTTTTAATTAGAAATTCTAATATGATAATTTGATTAATAGGATAATATGAATATGGAATTTAATTTCTATTTATATATCTAGATATAATATCTAGATATCTAGATATATAAATAGAAAGATTTTTATTTTCTATTTTATAATATAGAATCTAAAATCTATAACTAATAACTATAAATAGAATAAATAAGAATAGAAATAGAGAAGAAATTTAAATAATCAATAAATGAAAAAAAAAAAAAGAAGAATCACCAGGTAATAGCTAAGATCCGAGAGTTTCCTATACACTATTGATCTTATATCCGCCCGCTTAGCTCAGAGGTTAGAGCATCGCATTTGTAATGCGATGGTCATCGGTTCGATTCCGATAGCCGGCTCTTTTTCTTTGCATGATTGAAAATATCTACTCTCGCTTTCTCTAAATGTCGAGTTATTATGTCATGGTAACTTGCAGCTATAGCTATGAATAAAAAAAGTTAACTATATCTTTACAGAAGAAATTTGAAAAGGTAGCCTTCGCTTGAACTTCACTATATTATATATACAAAAAATAAAAATATTGATAAAATTTATTTCATTCTGCTTTGTAATACTTCAGTAGATTGTGTTTTGCTTTGCTGATCCTTTAGTTCAGTCTGAATTTATTTTATATATTTTATAATATTTTATTTTATAATATTTTTTTATATTTGAATTTTAGATTTATATAATATTATAATTATAATTTTTTTTTTTCAAATGAAAGTGAATCAAAAAGGGAGCCTTTATTTATATGTCTCGTTACCGAGGACCTCGTTTCAAAAAAATACGCCGTCTGGGGTCTTTACCGGGACTAACTAGTAAAAGCCCCAGATCCGGAAGTTATCTTCAAACCCAATTGCGCTCGGGAAAAAGATCACAATATCGTATTCGTTTAGAAGAGAAACAGAAATTGCGTTTTCATTATGGTCTGGCAGAGCGACAATTACTTAAATATGTGCATATTGCTGGAAAAGCCAAAGGGTCAACAGGTCAGGTTTTACTACAACTACTCGAGATGCGTTTGGATAACATCCTTTTTCGATTAGGTATGGCTTCGACCATTCCTGGAGCCAGACAATTAGTTAACCATAGACATATTTTAGTTAATGGTCGTATAATAGATATACCAAGTTATCGTTGCAAACCCCGAGATATTATTACTACGAAGGATAAAGAAAGATCGAAAGCTCTGATTCAAAATTATCTTGTTTCATCCCCCCGCGGGGAATTGCCAAACCATTTGACTATTGATTCCTTACAATATAAAGGATTTGTAAATCAAATCATAGATAATAAATCGATCGGTTTGAAAATAAATGAGTTGTTGGTCGTAGAATATTATTCCCGTCAAACTTGATTCTAACGAAAATAAAAAAAGCAAGGTTCATACAATTTTTACCCCCTTCTCTGAAGTAAATAGAGTACCTTGTCTCATTCACATATCAAAAATGGATCGACAATAAATAGGATTCTTTTTCTTCTTTTCAATATCAATACAATATCTCTATTTGTATTTTACGTATCACAGGCTCTAATTAGGGATAGAGAATCTCTATCAAATAAGGACTGTTAGAATAATGATATCAATTATTATTTGATTTGATACGTAACGTTGATAAATGAAAAGAAAAGGAGAGAGAGGGATTCGAACCCTCGATAAACAAAAGTTCACATAGCAGTTCCAATGCTACGCCTTGAACCACTCAGCCATCCCTCCTACGGAATCTTATTCTTGACCAAAAACCGAATTAAGTAGCGAGCCATTCATCTTAATTGTAGTACAGGTATGACCGCCTGGTGGTTCCATAGGAAGAAAAGTTTTTTTCCAATTTCATATTTATCAACAGCAACTTCTTTCATTAGCTACCCCATGATCTATTCAAAATTCATGAATTGTCCGATTCATTTTTTGATTTCAACTGTATGGCGTGGCACATATACGTTATGCAAACAAAATAAAATTAAAATAATTAAAATAAAGGATGGTTACCTTATTTTTTTATCATGGAATGATTATTCAATTCTTTTTTCTTCTTATAACCAAATAAAAACTTATCGAGTTATCAAAATCAATACATAGGAAACTTGGTTATTAAACTTAGATGAAATAGTAATAGTATACTACTAAATTGGAATGAAATATAATCTGATTCAACTATTTCATTTCATCTTTGTCAAAAGGGAGGACAATTTGTGCTCCACGTTTTTCTAATTAGTCTGTTTTTATGTTATTTTGTACTGTACAATTCCTTTTTTTGTGGGATCGTTTTCCCCGAAGGGGAATGAAAATAATTATAGAATGAATTGATAATTATGCCTAGATCTCGAATAAATGGAAATTTTATTGATAAGACCTCCTCAATTGTAGCCAATACCTTATTACGAATAATTCCGACAACTTCAGGAGAAAAAAAGGCATTTACCTATTACGGAGATGGTGCGATTTGATTCTTTTCTTGTTTTTTTACCCCTCAGTTTTACGAGAAAAAGAACGTAGTTAGGAATATAAAAAAACAAATTAGTGAAAGAAACCTACGCTTGGTGAAGGTGAAGTTTAGAGATAGAGCAATTCCTTCTGTCGTGTATCCTCGATTGATGCAGCCTTAGATGCTTCAATTATCGATTTTAGTATTGAGCGAAAGGTTACATCTATAGGTTCTTTATTGGAGGTCAATCCTACTTAATTAGTATCCATAGGTGGCATTGTGGAAAAAGCACTACACCTAGGAATCAACAACACGAAAACTTTGTTATAAATAACCCTTTTCCTTATCGGTATCGGGACTAACAAGAATGGTTGGGAAAACTAAGATCCATCTCATTCGTGCTTTGGGTACCCGTATAACCATCAAAGACCGTTGAAGTGACTAATTCCTGGAAATCGTAAGCGTTGAGTACAAAGAAATTGTTGGAGTTACCATTTCTATCTATCACTAATACGATTGGTGGTAAGAAAAAACCTCTTGTGGGAAGGCTGGTTAGAAATTTCTTGTAAAAATACCAGCTCCTGTCAGTTCATAATGAGAATAGTTAAATTTTGATTACATGAATTATTACCTTTAGTACTATGCACAGAAGGGAGGAGCCGTATGAGATGAAAATCTCACGTACGGTTCTGTAACGGAGATTCTTTTACAAGAATGAACGACCGTAACGGATGTCGGCTCAATCCGAAGGAAATTATGCAGAAGCTTTACAGAATTATTATGAAGCTACGCGACCAGAAATTGATCCCTATGATAGAAGTTATATACTCTATAACATAGGTCTTATACACACAAGCAACGGAGAGCATACAAAAGCTTTGGAATATTATTTCCGGGCACTAGAACGAAATCCATTTTTACCACAAGCTTTTAATAATATGGCCGTGATCTGTCATTACGTGCGACTATCTTCACTATAGAAAGAAGGAAAAAGAGATCAAATCGTCTAGTAAATACTAGAAAAAAAGGCTTTCTACATATGCATCGTCCAAAGTAACGATTTTTATCAGCTGTAGCAAGGAAAGATACTTCGCGAGAACCAAAAAAATCGGAAGAAATAGGTATGGCCTATATACTATACTCTAT